AAGTCCGTACAATTACAGCTCTGACCACTTCTGATCTTTCTAGCGACATTTTTGGAACTGCTTCTTTGATCACAGCAACAATAACGTCACCAATATGAGCATATCGACGATTGCTAGCTCCTATGACTCGAATACACATCAATTCTCGAGCCCCGCTGTTATCCGCTACATTCAAATAGGTCTGAGGTTGAATCATATCATTTTTTTATTTGTTCTTTAAAATGCAAAGTAAAGGGCGAAGAAAAAAAGAAATATTGTTTGTCCAAAAAACTAAACCCGCACCTGCGATTATTTTTTTATCCACAAAACCTATTTCTTTTGCTTTTGCATTTAAAAATTTTATCCCGAAAGAATGAATTGAGTTCGTATAGGCATTTTGGACGCTGCTATTGAAATAGCCCTTCTGGCTATATTTTCTGTTACTCCACCGATTTCATAAAGTATTCGACCTGGTTTAACAACAGCTACCCAATATTCAGGAGATCCTTTACCCGAACCCATACGTGTTTCTGCGGCTCTTACTGTAACCGGTTTGTCTGGAAAAACGCGTACCCATATCTTTCCACCGCGGCGCGCATTTCGTGTCATTGCCCGTCGACCTGCTTCTATTTGTCTAGATGTGATCCAAGCGGGTTCAAGTGCCTGAAGAGCATATTTACCGAAACAAATATGATTACCTCGATAAGATATTCCCTTCATTCTTCCTCTATGTTGTTTACGGAATCTGGTTCTTTTGGGGTTATAGTTGATGGTTGGGTTTGAATTCCATCTCTACTACAGAACCGGACGTGAGAGTTTCTTCTCATCCGGCTCCTCGCGAATAAAGGGATTCAAAAATATTGAATTTTAATGAAATTCAGATATAATATAATTTGAATTAAGATATACATGTATTTAATAAGTATAAGTAATACACCGAAGTATGGATTTCATCTAATCTATATCAAATCTATTAGTAATTTGTATCTTGTTTATATAGATAGCTAAACATATAAAATAACTATTTATATATAAATATATATAAATAACTATTTATATATAATATTGTATTGGTTTTGATAATGTTAAAATGAATCTTTTTTTTGTTTTACCCTTTAATTTAACCGTATTATCATATTTAATTGACCCAAATTTAGCAATCCAAGAAAATAAAGTTTTCGCGGGCGAATATTTACTCTTTCAATTCAATTTATATTTCGGTTGTAGCAATAGTTCATAACTTTTTCGAATAGATGAATTGGTCTCTGGTCCGTTCCGCCATCCAGATCAATGAATCATTAGAATTCGTTTTCAATAGAATCTTTTAGATCCACAGGTTCCGTCGTTCCCATCGCTTCTTACTTTATGGTTAGGTCTGAATTCTGCAATGGAGCTCGTAATGAAATTTGTTCTTGAGTCAATCTTCTCAGTCTTTATTGGCTCGAAGCTCTTGATTTTTTTGTTTTGTTCTATGGACAGATTCGTTTTATTATGGATGAATCCGTATTGATGCTTTATTACAGTGCACTTTTTTATGAGATGACTCATAGACCTTACATATTACATATTGGAATTAGATATCATCAATATTCTTTTTCTTTCTTTCTCTCACCCTTCCATTTATCCACACCCTTATTTTCTTTTCTCTATTTCGATTCACAACTTAGAATCAGATTTTTTTGTTTTTGTTTATATAAAAAGATTTCAGTTGCTACAAGGATATGACGGATCTGTCATATCTTGACTGGTTCTTTGAATCCAGATAATGCGAAGTGATGAGTTGGTTATTATTTCTATAGTTATTAGTTTATACTATGGGGCTGATTTTTTATACTAACCCTAAAAAAACCAACGAGTCACACACTAAGCATAGCAATGATATCAAACGTTCAATTGAATTTTTATTCAACCCTATAGAATTAAGAATTCGAATTTTTTATTTTGGTTTTTTTGATTCAACAGAAAAAGAAGAAATGGGTTTCTCGTTTTTTATTCCATCACCGAATATAAGGGAAGGTCAAGTCAAGGTTTATTATTCTCCGTCTATAAATATCCAAATTTTGATGCCTAATACCCCATAGATAGTTCGGACTGTATAGGAACAATAATCAATTTTAGCTTGAATGGTTTGTAGGGGAACCCTACCTTCTTGGATCCATTCAACCCGCGCAATGTCTTTTCCGCCAAGACGTCCTGCAATTTGTACTCGAATTCCTTTTGTATTTGCTTGTTCAGTTAATTCAATCGCCTTTTTCATTGCTTTTCGAAATGAAACTCTATTCTTTAATTGGTCGGCTATAAATTCTGCAAGAATATTAGGATTTCTATAAGGCTTTGCAATTCTTGTGATAGCAAGGTTAAGTTTTCGGTTCACACAATAAAAGTCTTTTTGTAGATTCATCTGTAATTCTTCGATTTCTTGCGGTCGATTTTCGTTGAATAATTTTGAAGATGCCGTATATATTTTAATTTTGATTACATCGATTCGTTTTTGAATCTCTATACGTGTAATTCCCTCGAC